TTTTATTAAAAAAAAATAGAAATAAATATGGATGGATTCTCTCTATATTCTATATTCTCTATAGAGATAGAATTCTATAGAGAATATAGAATATAGAGAATAAAATAAGAAATTAGAATAGAAAAAAAGAAAATAATAAACAGAGTGTTCTTATTCAAAACGCCCTGTGATCTTCAACCAATTCTGTGCTTCAATATAATTACCTGGGGTAAGTGCTATAGCTTGTTTCCAATATTCAGCAGCTTGATCAAACCAAGATTCCGCTATTTCAGAATCTCCCTGTCGAATGGCCTGTTCTCCGCGGTCGGAATAGGTGCGTAAATTCCTTCCCTTAGAACCGTACTTGAGAGTTTCCTGACTCATACGGCTCAACAGTCAATTCTTTTGATCTTCCATTTTTTTCTGGAGTTAACCACAAGAAAAGAGGTTAATTACATGAGTTTCAAACTTGAATTTGGATTAATAAAGAATTTAATCCTTTTTTTTAGTTTTATCTTTTTTCCTACCTTCAGAAGAATAAAGCATAGCTTTGGTTCTCACACCAAAGTAAGATAGAAAATGCATCTTTTTCCATTTTATACCGATCGGTGTTCCATTCCAAATCGACTTCCTGGAGATGATGATGCAATTGGATTGACTTATACAATTTTTTCAAGAAGAATAAAGCATCGGCATTTACACTCTTATTAGAATCTTCTGAAAGGTAACTATCTCGATTTCATATATCATATACTTTCATATATGATATATCTATTTCTATAGAATCTTTGAGAAAGACTTTTCTTCATAAGAAAAGACTTACTATCTTTGGGATCTGATACTACACCGCTGCTCAAAAGCTTAGGGGATCAACTTTATTACATAAGTGGATTCCTAACTCTTCTATCATGAGATAAGTAAGCAGTTCTTGTTGTATTGGCCAAAAACCTTGTTAATTGATCTTTACGGTGCTTCCTCTATCAATTAGATCTTTTATCCATAGAAAAAAAAGTATCTAGGCATATATATTTCTTCATATTTCGATTTCTATGAAGTTTGTTTCTTTGCTACAGCTGATAAAAATCGTTGTTTCGAACGATATATATGTAGAAAGCCCATTTTTTTTTTCTAGTATTTATAAGTATTAGCGGATTTGCTCGTTCTTTTCTTTTTTCTTTCTATAGTGGAGATAGTCGCACGTAATGACAGATCACGGCCATATTGTTAAAAGCTTGAGGTAAGAACGGGTTTCGTTCGAGTGCTCGAAAATAGTATTCCAAAGCTTTCGTATGTTCTCCGTTACTTGTGTGGATAAGGCCTATGTTATAAAGTATATAACTTCGATCATAGGGATCAATTTCCAGTCGCATAGCCTCATAATAATTCTGTAAAGCTTCCGCATAATTTCCTTCCGATTGAGCCGACATCCGTTACGGTCGTCATTCGGTTCAAAGAATCTCCGTTCCAGAACCGTACGTGAGATTTTCATCTCATACGGCTCCTCCTTTCTGTGTATAATGATAAACATAGAATCAAAAAAGATTGCAATATTCTCATTATCAACTGAGCGGGACTAGTGTTTTTACACGAAATCTCTAGCCAACCTTCCTGTAAAGGATCTTTTTTCTTAAGATCAAGTATGTTATTACTGGATAAATAGTCATTTCAACAATTTCTTTGTCCTCAACGCCGCTAAATTTCCCGGAATTAGTCACTTCAACAGTCTTCGATGGTTATATGGGTATCCAAAATACGAACGAGATGGATGTTTATTGTCCCAACCATTCTTGTTAGTCCCGATCCCGATAAGAAAGGAAGGGTTTTTTTTACAAAGTTTTCTCGTGTTGTTGATTCCTAAGCGTAGTGCTTCTTCCCCCATGCCGCCCATTGGTACTAGTGGAGTAGGATTGACCTAACCCCATAGGTATAGGTATAACCTTTCGCTTAATACTATAAACCAAAAATTGAAGCATATGAGGCTGCATTAATCGGGGATACACGACAGAAGGAATTAATCGTTTTATTTCCAAACTTCACCTTCAGCAAGCGTAGGTTTTTTTCAAAATTTTTTTCTTTCTCTCTGAAGAATGTATCTTTCTCCTAAGACTGAGATCGGTAAAAAAAAAGATAATCAAATCGCACCATCTCTGTAATAAGTGAATGCCTCTTTTTCTCCTGAAGTTGTCGGAATTATTCGTAATAAGATATTGGCTACAATGGAAAAGGTCTTATCAATAAAATTTCCATTTATCCGAGATCTAGGCATAGGTAGCAATCCATTCTATAATTTCATTTTTTATCGCGTGAGAAAATAATCCCCCAAACAAAGGAATTGTACAATACAGTACGAAATAACGTAAAAACGGACTTCTTAATCAAATTACTTTATCCTACGGCCAGCCAGCCTCGAAGGGTGGGTTTTTTTTTGATAAAACCTTTTCTTTCTATTTTTATAGTTCCAATTGATTGTGTGCGCCCACCCAAATGGAATATGAATGACTCACTATTCACTCGGTTTCTG